TTGAATGAGATCTCAATTCCAGCTACGGTTTCATTAGATATCTGACAACTAGAATCCCTCTTTTTTCCGATCCGGTTCCTCCACCACCGCGAACCCCGGTTAGATTCAGGCATGATACGCTTTTTCTTTATTGGGATAACCCAAGTACTCTCTTGCGGATCCATGAAACAACTCTCAGAAATCTTTTTCCCTTTTGGAAGATACAGGAGCGAAACAATCAACCTATTTCTATTGGAAGACCAAAAAGATTCTTCCAATGTCTCCTTTCTGGGTCCAATGGAATTCATAGGTATAGGAAGAAGCCCCATCAAATAGAGATTTTTTCTTTCGACCATCTTTCGATTGTTAATACGAGATAGAAGGACCACTACTACAAGCAGTACTAAACCTTTGATCGTGAAATATCGATTGCTTGTTGCACCCTGTGAATCACGTGAAAGTAGGATACTCCAAATTCGGGGGTCAAAGAGTTTCATAAAACGTTCTTGGTGGAAAAAAATGTGAGTGAAAGATCCCACTGAATCGAATTTGATCCATGAATCTAAGAAATAGTGAGAATTCTTGATCTCTCTCAATATCTCTCTCAATTCGAATATCCAGGATTTGAATTGATGTCGTTTCATTGATTCCTCCTAAAGATTTCATTTCAATTGGAATTTGGTTATTCACGATGTACGATGATCCCTGTTAAGCATCCATGGCTGAATGGTTAAAGCGCCCAACTCATAATTGGCAAATTCGTAGGTTCAATTCCTGCTGGATGCACGCCAATGGGAACATTCAATAAGTCTATTGGAATTGACTCTGTATCAATGGAATCTCATCATCCATACATAGCGAATTGGTATGGTATATTCATACCATAACATATGAACAGTAAGAACTCGAATTCTTATCGATACTGGAACTCATAGGGAAGAAAATGGATTTATGGATGGAATCAAATATGCAGTATTTACAGAAAAAAGTATTCGGTTATTGGGGAACAATCAATATACTTCTAATGTCGAATCAGGATCAACTAGGACAGAAATAAAGCATTGGGTCGAACTCTTCTTTGGTGTCAAGGTAATAGCTATGAATAGTCATCGACTCCCGGGAAAGGGTAGAAGGATGGGACCTATTATGGGACATACAATGCATTACAGACGTATGATCATTACGCTTCAACCGGGTTATTCTATTCCACCTCTTATAGAGAAAAGAACTTAAAGCAAAAGACTTAATAACACGGCAATACATTTATACAAAACTTCTACCTCGAGCACACGCAATGGAGCCATAGACAGTCAAGTGAAATCCAATCCACGAAATAATTTGATCTATGGACAGCATCGTTGTGGTAAAGGTCGTAATGCCAGAGGGATCATTACCGCAGGGCATAGAGGGGGAGGTCATAAGCGTCTATACCGTAAAATCGACTTTCGACGGAATGAAAAAGAGATATCTGGTAGAATCGTAACCATAGAATATGACCCTAATCGAAATGCATACATTTGTCTCATACACTATGGGGATGGTGAGAAGAGATATATTTTACATCCCAGAGGGGCTATAATTGGAGATACCATTGTTTCTGGTACAGAAGTTCCTATATCAATGGGAAATGCCCTACCTTTGAGTGCGGTTTGAACTATTGATTTACGTAATTGGAAGTAACCAATTAGGTTTACGACGAAACCTAGAAATCGATCACTGATCCAATTGGAGTACCTCTACGGGATAGACCTCAACAGAAAACTGTTGAGTAACGGCAGCAAGTGATTGAGTTCAGTAGTTCCTCATAGAAAATTATTGACTCTAGAGATATGGTAATATGGAGAAGACAAAATTGTTTGAAGCGCGCACAGAACCGGAAGCGCCCCTTGTTTCAAAGAGAGGAGGACGGGTTATTCACATTTCATTTGATGGTCAGAGGCGAATTGAAAGTTAAGCAGTGGTAATTAGAAAGACCCTCCGGGGAAAAAGAGAGATGTCTCCTACGTTACCCGTAATATGTGGAAGTATCGACGTAATTTCATAGAGTCATCCGGTCTGAATGCTACATGAAGAACATAAGCCAGATGACGGAACGGGGAGACCTAGGATGTAGAAGATCATAACATGAGTGATTCGGCAGATTTGGATTCCTATATATCCACTCACGTGGTACTTCATCATACGATTCATATAAGATCCATCTGTCTAGATATCATCATATACATCTAGAAAGCCGTATGCTTTGGAAGAAGCTTGTACAGTTTGGGAAGGGGTTTTGATTGATAAAAAAGAAGAATCTACTTCAACCGATATGCCCTTAGGCACGGCCATACATAACATAGAAATCACACTTGGAAAAGGTGGACAATTAGCTAGAGCAGCAGGCGCTGTAGCGAAACTGATTGCAAAAGAGGGTAAATCGGCCACATTAAGATTACCATCTGGGGAGGTCCGTTTGATATCCAAAAACTGCTTAGCAACAGTCGGACAAGTGGGTAATGTTGGGGTGAACCAAAAAAGTTTGGGTAGAGCCGGATCTAAGTGTTGGCTAGGTAAGCGTCCTGTAGTAAGAGGAGTAGTTATGAACCCTGTAGACCATCCCCATGGGGGCGGTGAAGGGAGAGCCCCAATTGGTAGAAAAAAACCCACAACCCCTTGGGGTTATCCTGCGCTTGGAAGAAGAAGCAGGAAAAGGAACAAATATAGTGATAGTTTTATTCTTCGTCGCCGTAAATAGGAACATTGAAAATCGAATCTTTGGAATTGGAAAGAATGTGATGGGCGAACGACGGGAATTGAACCCGCGCATGGTGGATTCACAATCCACTGCCTTGATCCACTTGGCTACATCCGCCCCTTCCCTTATCTAGCTAAAGGGTTTTCTCTTTTTTCCATTCATCATTAGACTTCAGATTAAGATCGAGATATTGGACATAGAATGCCAATTTAAAAAATGTAAAAAAAGGAGTAATCAGCCGTGACACGTTCACTAAAAAAAAATCCTTTTGTAGCTAATCATTTATTGGGAAGAATTGAAAAACTCAACAGGAGGGAGGAGAAAGAAATCATAGTGACTTGGTCTCGGGCATCTACCATTATACCCACAATGATTGGCCATACAATCGCTATTCATAATGGAAAGGAACATTTACCTATTTATATCACAGATCGTATGGTCGGTCACAAATTGGGAGAATTCGCACCTACTCTAACTTTCGTTAGACACGCGAGAAACGATAATAAATCTCGTCGTTAGTCGTTCTACTAAGTATTCATATGAAAAGAAAAGCCTTATCTTAATAATATTTAGACTTAAGAGTCTTTATCTTTTATCTTAGAGTAAGAGTATAGGTATATTTCTTTTCTTTTTAGAGTATACTAATAAGACTTATTAATAAGACTTAGACTTTTCTGACTTATCTTATACTATACTTCACCTAGGCACTTATCATTCATTGGCGGGGGAAAACTTTTATGATAAAGAACGAAAATAGAGAAGCAAAAGTTTTAGCTCAAAATATATGTATGTCTGTTTTCAAAGCACGAAGAGTAATTGATCAGATTCGTGGACGTTCTTATGAGGAAGTACTCATGATACTAGAACTAATGCCTTATAGGGCATCTTATCCAATCTTAAAATTAGTTTATTCTGCAGCAGCAAATGCTAGTCATAATATGGGTTTGAATGAAGTTGATTTATTTATTAGTAAAGCTGAAGTCAATAGAGGTACTCTTGTGAAAAAGTTAAAACCTCGGGCTCGAGGACGTAGTTATCTGATAAAAAAAACCACTTGTCATATAAAGATTTTTTTAAAAGAAAAATCTAATATTTAGATTCCTATTTAGAAAAAAATGGATGGAAAAATAATATAAAAATATGGGACAAAAAATAAATCCACTTGGTTTCAGACTTGGAACAACTCAAAGTCATCATTCTTTTTGGTTCGCAAAACCAAAAAATTTTTCCATGGGTCTACAAGAAGATGAAAGAATACGGAATTGTATTAAGGACTATGTAAAAAAAAATAAGAAAATATCCTCAGGTTTCGAAGGAATTGCTTATATAATAATTCAAAAAAGAATAGATTTGATTCAGGTCATAATCTATATTGGATTTCCCAATTTATTAATAGAAGGACGAACACGGGGAGTCGAAGAATTACAGATGAATGTACAAAAAGAGTTTCATTCTGTAAACCGGAGACTCAACATTGCTATCACAAGAATTGAAAAACCTTATGGACAACCTAATATTCTCGCAGAATATATAGCTTTACAATTAAAAAATAGAGTCTCATTTCGAAAGGCAATGAAAAAAGCTATTGAATTAACTGAACAAACCGGTACAAAAGGAATTCAAGTGCAAATTGCAGGACGTATCGACGGAAAAGAGATTGCACGTGTCGAATGGATCAGAGAAGGCAGGGTTCCCCTACAAACAATTCGCGCTAAAATTGATCACTGTTCCCATACAGTTAGAACTATCTATGGAATCTTAGGTATCAAAATTTGGATATTTGTAAACCAAGAATAAGAAAATAAGAATAATGGAACTTTCTTTATCTCGTCATTATGCTCATCAATAGAGCAAATTTAGAAAATATTTTCTTATTTTTTTTTAATCAAAGAAAAACGAACAATTAGAATTCTATAAGGTTGAATAAAAATTTGATTTATCCTTTATTTAAATTTTAGTATAATTGCTATGCTCAGTGTGTGACTCGTTAGTTTTTTCTTTAGAATTGAGAATTGAGACTGAAAAGAAAAATAGGTTGACCACACTACACACTATAAACTTAATAACTATCAAAACTAAAGAAACTCAAAACTCATAACCAACTTATTGCTTCGTATTGTCTAGATCCCAAGAAACAGTTACTATATGACTGAATCAATCATAAATCATATAGTTGTAGCAACTGAAATCCTTTTCATAAAAAAGAAATCTGATTCTGAATTGTGAAAAAAAAAGGGATGTGGAAAAAGGAAGGATGATAGAAAGAGAGAATAAAGATCTAAATGATATTAAAAGATATATGATTCCCATATGTATGGTTTATGAAGAATTACCCCATAAAAAAGGCAGTGTTATAAAGCATCAACATATCAACATTAATATACATTAATACATTAATATACAATATAAATATACAATATACTACAATATACAATTACAATAAAAATATAATAAAATAATAATATAAAGAATCTAATCTATATGGTAATCAATATGGATAATATAGTCTATTATATATGTAAGTATGTAATTAAGATAGAAAAAGAAAGAATCTAAATAATAGAAAATAGAGAAAAATTGAATTGAGCTTCGGGTTAATAAAAACTGAGGAGATTGACTCGGAAACAAATAACAGATTCTGTTGAGAGCTCCATTGCAGAGTTCAGGCCTAAGTATTAATAGAGAAGTTATGGGAACGATGAAACCTGTGATTACATAGGATTTTCTTGAAAACGAATCAATCCTAAGGATTCATTGGGTAGGATGGCGGAATGAACCAAGAAAAAATGGATTTCTTCTGAATGGTCATGAATTGACCCTATAAATGAAGGAGAAAAGAGTTAATATTCGCCCGCGAAACCTTTCTTTATTTTTATTTCATTTATTGAATGACTATTGGCGTGATTAAATAAAGGTAAATAAAAAGACTTTAGAGATTTTGCTAAAAGAAAGAAGCATTCTTTTTATCTATATATACACGTCTAGTTATCTAGTTATATATACAGCCTACCTATGTAACAAATTCAATATAAAAAAAGTAGTATATTCTTTCTTTTGTCTTTTGATAGAATCAAATACATATTTCTATGTAATATGTAATTATATGTAATTTTATTGAATCATTTCATTCGCGAGGAGCTGGATGAGAAGAAATTCTCATGTCCGGTTCTGCAGTAGAGATGGAATTCAGAAACAACCATCAACTATAACCCTAAAAGAACCAGATTTCGTAAACAACATAGAGGTAGAATGAAGGGAATATCTTGCCGAGGCAATCATATTTGTTTTGGCAGATACGCTCTTCAGGCACTTGAACCTGCTTGGATCACAGCTAGACAAATAGAAGCAGGACGAAGAGCAATGACACGATATGCGCGTCGTGGTGGAAAGATATGGGTACGTATCTTTCCCGACAAACCTGTTACTGTAAGACCTACAGAAACACGTATGGGTTCGGGCAAAGGATCCCCCGAATATTGGGTATCCGTTGTTAAACCGGGCCGAATAATTTATGAAATGAGTGGAGTATCTGAAGCTGTAGCCAAAGCTGCTATGGAAATAGCTGCATGCAAAATGCCTATACGAACTCAATTTGTTATTTCAGGATAGGTAAACAAAAGTAAAAGAAGAAGGAGTATTAAGAATAAAAAAACAACTACGGATTTCTTTATCTCTGGACAGACAATATTTCTTTTTTCCATTATCTTGAAATAAGAGATTAAAAGAAAAATGATATGATTCAACCTCAGACCCTTTTGAATGTAGCGGATAACAGTGGAGCTCAAAAATTAATGTGTATTCGAATCATAGGAACTGGTAATCACCGATATGCTCATCTTGGCGATGTTATTGTTGCTGTAATCAAAGAAGCAGTGCCCAATATGCCTTTAGAAAGATCAGAAATAATTAGAGCTGTGATTGTACGCACATGTAAAGAACTCAAACGTGACAACGGCATGATAATACGATATGATGACAATGCAGCGGTTATCATTGATCAAGAAGGAAATCCAAAAGGAACTCGAATTTTTGGTGCAATTGCTCGAGAATTGCGACAGTTGAATTTTACTAAAATCGTTTCATTAGCACCCGAAGTCTTATAGATGAAAATAGGATATATCCTATCTTTCTATCTATATATAGATATAGAATAAAATATTAGAATATCTGAAAAAGATCCGATTAATAGATTGTGTGTGTCTCATGTATATATTTGAAATTTCTAATAATTTTTGAGAATCTATAATAATTAAAAAAAAAAATTCAATAAAAAATAAAACAAAAAAGAAGCATGTTGACTATATCAAAATTAGGAGGCACCAATAACTATAGTTCGTCATGGGTAGGGACATTATTGCCGATATAATAACTTCTATAAGAAATGCTGACATAGATCAAAAGGGAAGAGTTAAGATAGTATCTACTAATATCACTAAAAACATTGTGAAAATACTTTTACGAGAAGGTTTTATTGAAAACGTTCGAAAACATCAAGAAAGTCAAAAAAATTTCTTGGTTTCAACCTTACGACATAGAAAGACTAGGAAAGGTAAGAAAATAAATTTAAAGCGTATCAGCCGACCTGGTCTACGAATATATTCCAACTATCAACAAATTCCTAAGATTTTAGGTGGAATGGGAATTGTAATCCTTTCTACTTCTCGAGGTATAATAACAGATCGAGAAGCTCGATTAGAAAAAATTGGAGGAGAAATTTTGTGTTATATATGGTAATTCTCCTAGGATACCCTAAATTTCTCTCGAACTTACTATTTGTAAAATAGAGAGGAGAAGTGAATTATAGAACTCTTCCTCTATTAGTTAATACTTAAAGGGGGTTCCCTGGAATGAAAGAACAGAAATTGATTCATGAGGGTTTAATTACTGAATCACTACCCAACGGGATGTTCCGAGTTCGATTAGATAATGAAGATCTAATTCTAGGTTATATTTCAGGGAGAATCCGGCGCAGTTTTATACGTATACTACCCGGAGATAGAGTCAAAATCGAAATGAGTCGTTATGATTCAACCAGGGGACGTATAATTTATAGACTTCGCAAAAAAGATTCGAACGATTAGATCATTCTTTTAAACATCCTTTTCGTAGAGATATAATTAAAAGTTCAAAAATGCAATAAACTGATTTTTGTTAAAAAAAAAAATAGATTGAGAATGAAAGTAAGGAATGATAAATATGAAGATAAGGGCTTCTGTTCGTAAAATTTGTGAAAAATGTCGCTTGATTCGTAGGCGGGGGCGAATTATAGTTATTTGTTCCAATCCGAGACATAAACAGAGACAGGGGTAAAGAACTTTTTCATTTTTCTTTTGAAAAGAAAATACATGTACATGTAAAAAGAAATAAAAGAAAGGATTCGTTTTCATATGAAATGGATATCCTCGTCTCTTTCTGTAGATTTCTGATTCTTTTTTCTTTTATTCTTATATATTTTTATTCTTATATATATTCTTATAATTCTTATATATATTCTTATAATTCTTATATATATTCTTATATATATAATATAATAATAATATAATAAATATATAATATAATAATAATAATAATATAATAAATATATAATATAATAAATAATATATTAATAATATAATAAATATAATAAATAATATAATAAAATATGACTAAATGACTAATAAAATATGACAAAACCTATAGCAAAAATTAGTTTACGTAAGAATGCACGTATTGGTTCAAATAAGAATGAACGTAGAATACCAAAAGGAGTTATTCATGTTCAAGCGAGTTTCAATAATACTATTGTAACTATTACAGACGTACGAGGTCGGGTGGTTTCTTGGGCTTCCGCAGGTACTTCTGGATTCAGAGGCACAAGAAAAGGAACACCCTATGCTGCTCAAGCCGCGACATTTAATGCTATTCGTACATTAGTTGATCAGGGTATGCAACGAGCAGAAGTTATGATAAAAGGTCCAGGTCTCGGAAGAGATGCGGCATTACGAGCCATTCGTAGAAATGGGATACTATTAAGTTTCGTACGTGATGTAACACCCATGCCACATAATGGATGTCGCCCCCCTAAAAAAAGACGTGTGTAGAAATAAAAATTCAAGAGATTCCAAGAGAAATAAATGATTCAATGATTCTGATCCAATAATTATAAATAAAAGAAAAATAAGAGTATGGTTCGAGAAGACGTAGTAGGATCCACTCGAACACTACAGTGGAAATGTGTTGAATCAAGAGTAGACAGCAAGCGTCTTTATTATGGTCGTTTCGTTCTGTCCCCGCTTATGAAAGGTCAAGCCGATACCATAGGTATTGCCATGCGAAGGGCTTTACTTGGAGAAATAGAAGGAACATGTATCACACGTGCAACATCTGAAAATGTGCTGCATGAATATTCTACGATAGCAGGTATTGAAGAATCAGTACATGAGATTTTACTCAATTTGAAAGAGATTGTATTGAGAAGTAATCTTTATGGAGTTAGGAACGCATCCATTTGCGTCAGGGGTCCCAAATACATAACAGCTCAAGATATCATCTCACCACCTTCTGTAGAAATAGTTGACACGACACAGCATATAGCTAACCTGACAGAACAAATTGATTTGTGTATTGAATTACAAATCAAGAGAGATCGCGGATATCATATGAAATCCACAAATGACTCTCACGATGGAAGTTATCCTATAGATATTGTATCTATGCCTGTTCGAAATGCGAATCATAGTATTCATTATTATGGGAATGAGAATGAAAAACAAGAGATACTCTTTATAGAAATATGGACGAATGGAAGTTTAACTCCTAAAGAAGCACTTTATGAAGCTTCTCGTAATTTGATTGATTTATTGATTCCTTTTCTACATGCAGAGGAAAAGGACATGAATTTCAAGGAAAATGAAAACAGATGGAATCTACCCCTTTTTTCCTTTCAAGACAAATTCACTAATCTCAAGAAAAACAAAAAAGGAATTCCATTGACATGTATTTTTATTGACCAATCAGAATTGTCTTCCAGGACCTATAATTGTCTTAAAAGATCCAATATACATACATTATTGGACCTTTTGAGTCACAGTCAAGAAGATCTTATGAAAATGGAATATTTTCGCACAAAAGATGTAAAACAGATATTGAGCACTGTACAGAAGCATTTTGCAATAAATTTACTTAAGAAAAAGTTATAATTTTAAATCCATTGGATTCTTTTCATTCTTTTTTTTTTATAATTTTTTATAAAGAAAAAAATAGAATAAGTTTTGAATCTCCGACATAGTCCATATATTTGCAGAATAGATCATAAAAAGATTGATGTATCTAGGGAAGATCCCCTTCAGGATCTTCCTTAGATATCTATGTTGTGGTATTTAACGGTTTAATCAATTTGAAAAAGACCTAAAGTTAAGGATTTCTCAATAGGTAAAGTTGCTCCAATCCCTAACCAAAGAGCTACTGCGGTACCGATCAAAAAGACTGTTGTGGCTACTGGACGACGAAATGGATTTTGGAATTTATTGACATTCTCCAAAAAAGGTACTGTCAATAATCCTATTGGTACTGAAACCATTAAAAGAACACCCAATAACTTATTGGGTACTGTGCGAAGTATTTGAAATACGGGAAAGAAGTACCATTCGGGTAATATTTCCAACGGAGTTGCAAATGGATCCGCCGGTTCACCAATCATTGATGGTTCTAGAACTGCTAAGCCCACATTACATGCAATAGTGCCTAGAATTACTACTGGAAAGATATATAAAAGATCATTGGGCCATGCAGGTTCTCCATAATAATTATGTCCCATCCCTTTAGCCAATTTAGCTCTTAATACAGGATCATTCAAATCAGGTTTCTTTGTTATTTGGATAGGTGAATTCTTGTGAATCCATCCCCCAAAGGAACCGGACATGAGAATTTTTTATCATCCGGCTCGAGCAAGAATCAAAAGAATCATAGAAATAGATTCATAGAACATAAATAGGTCCATAGAAGATCTATATTTCATACATATTTACATAGATAATGTAGAATGATTCTATGTAAGAAAAGATTTATAAAATTACATTTTCCCAAGTTTCAACGATTCATTATTCATTGCAAAGAATTAAGTTCTGGCAACAAGAAAATGCTCAATATCCAAGTCGGCTTACAAATTAGATCATGATCAAGTGCTTTTTGGATTGTCTCATGTCTTTTGATTAGTATTTATCCCCACAATATCTTGATTGTATTACATACAAAAATAAAAAATTTTTACTTGTTACTAATAAAATCTTAGCCCTTGTTCTTCCTTAGATCCCTTATTTAACTCCGATAGTATCATAGATCAGGGTTGATGCAGAGGAAATGAATGCATCTACATACTATAAAAACTTACTAAGATTACTATCCAATTATACTATCAAATTAATTCTAATAAAAATTACTAAAAAAAAATCAAACAAAGTGAATAAATAGAACATTGGATAATTCCACATCACTTATTATAGGGATCTTACGGAGCCTTTTCATGCATGACAAGATTTGGGTATGATCATAGAAAATATTCTCCTCAAGTGAACCGGCCTATCCTATTATCCTATGCTATATAAAGGGATTGACGTGATGTGATGGTTGGATGCGGAGACACATTAAGTTGTGAATTCCAACGTGGCGGATAAACTCATATATCTGCACGGGCCAATCAATAGTTCAAGTCACACACTCCCATAATCCATCCTCTGTTTAGGAAAATATACTTCAACTATTCTATTCGTATCAAACTTCAGAGTTGAATAGAAGTATCCAAATAACATGCCTTATTTTTAAACAATCCATATTTGTAGCAATGAAAGACTCTTGTCCCTCCCCGATATGATAAATTACAAATATCTACGATCTGCCTTTTCTATAAAGGACCCGAAATACCTTGCTTACGTATCATTGGAAAATGCATTAACATAAATATGGCAGTAAGAAGAGGTAATACAAAAGTATGTAAACTATAAAAACGAGTCAAAGTGGACTGGCCCACACTAGCACTTCCACGTAATAATTCTACCAAAGGTGATCCTATTATAGGAATAGCTTCAGGCACGCCTGTTACAATTTTGACTGCCCAATAGCCAATTTGGTCCCAAGGCAAAGAATAACCAGTTACGCCAAAAGATGCGGTCAATACAGCCAGAACCACCCCGGTAACCCAAGTTAATTCGCGGGGTTTTTTAAAACCACCCGTAAGATACACACGAAATACGTGTAAAATCATCATTAAAACCATCATACTTGCTGACCATCGATGAACTGATCGAATTAACCAACCAAAGTTGGCCTCAGTCATTATGTATTGAACAGAAGAAAAAGCCTCTGTAACAGTTGGACGATAGTAAAAGGTCATAGCAAAACCCGTAGCTACTTGTACTAAAAAACAGGTAAGCGTAATCCCCCCTAGACAATAAAATATGTTGACATGAGGAGGAACATATTTACTAGTTATATCATCTGCAATCGCTTGAATCTCGAGACGTTCCTCGAACCAATCATATACTTTATTGAGATAGGTAACCCAAGAAAGACTCCCCCTCTGAGAGCCGTATATGAGAATTTCATCTCGTACGGCTCAAGCCAAAACCCACAAATACTAGTTTCAACGGATATGGAATATTGTTTCAAACTTCTTGTGGCTTAGCCGCTTGACTTGATTTGACCCAAAGATACGAAGTAAGAAAAATCCGGAATCTCTTCTTTGTGATGATAATGCCAAGAAATAAAATCTCAAGTTGGCTCATCCATCTTTTTTTATGTTAATCGTGACAGGCCTCTTGAATCTTCTCTTCCCTATCTTTTTTTTTTATAGGAATTCTCTTGTTGAGACCCTATGAATTAATTGAAACCTCAGATTCATACTATAACCACGATGATTTAATAAAAACAGAGCTAAACTCAAAAGGTTTTTGAGTAAAAACCATTTGATCATCACTTCTTCAATGAATGTAATAATAACTCAACAAAATCTATAGAAAAAGGTTTCTTTCGAAGAAAAAATTGATTGATTTAGAAAAATAAAAGACCTTTTTTCCATTTTTTTTTTAATCCGGTTGCTTTTAATCCGGTTGCGAGGTCTGAATAATAGGTATGAATCATAGTTCAAATATTTCTTTTCTTGATCTATTCTATATAGTCCGTGCTCCAGAGACTACAATAAATATCTGACGGTAGAATCATCTTGATAGCGATGACAAATTCATTCTTTGTATTATCAATAGGATCAATTATAACAAGTCACACGCTCATATTCCGGAAATGAAATATCGAAACAAATAAATTTCACGATCGAACTACCAGAATGGTCTATAAATCCAAGTCTTAGGTAATCTTAAGTTAAATTAGTAAGTATTTGACTATTTTAAGCATTAAGTAAGTATAAGTAAAATAATCTTTTTTGATTGAAAAACTAGGACTTCCTAATTTTTATGAACTAATTAATTGAAATTCCATCCAGTAAAACAGATGAATTATAAATTTCTAAAATAATAGATAGAAATATTGCAAATAGAGCCATTGCAACTCCCATAAGTGGTGTAGTCCCCCACCCTGGAGCTACTTTTCCATATTCCGAATTCAATGGTTTCAATAAACTCCCTACGCCAGTTCGTCTTGGCCCAGATCTAGAACTACTCTCAATGGTTTTTGTAGCCATAAAACCTCTTTCATCATGGGTTGAAATCTGTTGACTTTGTATACTATTCCGTTGTAGTTGTAAATAAACGACATTATCGTGATCCTTTGTGATCTTGAAATTATCGAAAAAATGGAAACAGCAACCCTAGTCGCCATCTCCATATCCGGTTTACTTGTAAGCTTTACTGGGTATGCCTTATATACCGCTTTTGGGCAACCCTCTCAAAAATTAAGAGATCCCTTCGAAGAACATGGGGACTAGTTGAAGTAATGAGCCCCAATATGAATATCGGGGCTCATTACTTCAATGGAAAGAATGAAAAATCATTTTGTTTTTTTAGTTGGAACTTTAGGTGGTTCTCGAAAAAAGATAGCGAAAAAAATTATCCCTAAAGTCGAAACTAAAAGAAATGTATAAACCAATGCTTCCATAGATTCGATCGTGGTTTACAATTATAGCTTCCACACCTATTCATTTTGGATCATTTACTAAAGAAATTCTAAATTGAGATTTACTAATTTACTATTACTATATATATAGTATGTATATAGACTATATATATATATATAGATCTAGTAATATCTTAGATCTATTATATTAATATATTCATAATGAATATATTAAGATTGAATATGAAATAGATAATAGATTAAATTAAGAATGAATATAGAAAATAATAGAAAATTCTAAAATAGAAATCTAATATAAATCTAAAATTCTATACTTTAAATACTAGAATAAAATAAAATACTAGAATAAAATAGAAAAAAAGAGAGGCAAAAGATGGCAAAGTAATTTTGTATCAGACTACCTGTCTCTTTGTAGTTGGATCTCCAAGTTTTTGGAATGCTCCAAATTCCACTTGAGCATCCAAATCTGGATCAATACCGGCAAAAACATCTCTGAACAAGGTTCTGGCGCCGTGCCAAATGTGTCCGAAAAAGAAGAGCAAAGCGAACGTAGCATGCCCAAAAGTGAACCAACCCCTTGGACTGCTACGAAAAACACCATCGGATTTCAAAGTAGCCCGGTCTAATTCAAAAATTTCACCCAATTGGGCACGTCTAGCATATTTTTTCACAGTAGCAGGATCACTATAAATGATTCCATTGAGCTCCCCGCCATAAAATTCAACAGTTACCCCTACTTGTTCAACACTATACTTGGATTCTGCCCTTCTAAAAGGAACATCAGCCCTCACAATTCCGTCTGCATCTACCAAAACTACTGGAAATGTTTCAAAAAAGGTAGGCATACGACGTACAAAGAGTTCGTGTCCTTCTTTATCTCTAAATATGGGGTGCCCTAACCACCCAACAGCTATTCCATCTCCGTTATCCATTGAGCCTGCTCTGAATAATCCTCCTTTCGCCGGATTATTACCAATGTAATCATAAAAAGCTAATTTTTCGGGAATTTTAGACCAAGCTTCCGATAAGCTCAGATTTTCGGCTAGTCCAGCCCCAACTCTTCGATAGATTTCTTGTTGGAAGTACCCCTGATCCCACTGATAACGAGTGGGGCCAAATAATTCGATTGGGGTAGTTGCTGAACCATACCACATAGTTCCAGCAACAACGAAAGCTGCAAAAAAAACAGCAGCAATACTACTGGAAAGCACAGTTTCAATATTACCCATGCGTAATCCTTTGTATAGACGTTGAGGCGGACGGACACTAAGATGGAATAGACCCGCTAATATGCCCAATGTACCTGCTGCAATATGATGAGAAGCTATTCCCCCCGGAACAAAAGGATCAAAACCTTCCGCACCCCATGCTGGATTTACAGATTGTACTTTTCCAGTTAGTCCATAAGGATCAGACACCCATATTCCAGGACCATATAAGCCTGTTACATGAAATGCACCAAAGCCAAAGCAAGCGATTCCTGAGAGGAATAAATGAATTCCAAAGATCTTGGGCAAATCCAAAGAAGGTTTTCCCGTACGTTCATCACAGAATATTTCGAGGTCCCAATACACCCAATGCCAGATAGCTGCCAAGAAGCACAAGCCAGAAAACAAAATATGTGCCCCTGCCACGCCTTCATAACTCCAAATGCCCGGATTCGTTATAGTTCCTCCCGAGATACTCCAACCCCCCCATGAATTGGTTATTCCTAAACGAGTCATGAAGGGTATAACGAACATGCCTTGTCTCCACATTGGATCAAGAACAGGGTCAGAGGGATCAAAAACCGCTAATTCGTATAGAGCCATCGAGCCGGCCCAACCAGAAACCAGAGCTGTATGCATTATATGGACAGAAAGTAATCGACCGGGATCATTCAATACAACAGTATGAACACGATACCAAGGCAAACCCATGTAAATACCCCTTTTCTGAAAAAAAAAAATAGACATTATGTAACTTTATCGCATTGGAAAAGACTAGACCATGTATTTCACCTGTTCGGTAGATTTTGTATAGGAAAGGATTACTATTTCTTTCTATTCCCTTCTTTTATTTTTAATGAAATAGAATAGAAAGAATTTGAAATAGAGAGAGGAGAGAACAATTCTCTTTCTTTCTATTTAGAAGAACAAAGAGAAACAGATCTTATTCTATACCCGATAAATACCAATACGCAATGGGAGGATTTTAAGGGAAAAAATGCATAGGCACTCTTTTCGAATTCGAAATCATTCGAACAGTTGGTTGATTCGATTGATCCCGACAATTTTTATTTATTCATTCTGTCTTCCTTTATGAACCTTATACTCCTATATATTCTATAATTCTATTTCTATATTATAGATAATCTTCTATATATAATCTAGAATATACTAAATATAAATATATTAAATATAAATTAATATATTAATATTAAAATTAAATTAAATATTGAAATATATTTCAATATCTAATATTATAAATATATTAAATATTAAATATAATAATATATAAAATAATATATAAAATAATAATATATAAAGAATAAATCTAAAATAAAGAATGAATAGAAAAAAATATAAAATGATATATGATAATGATATATGATATATAAATATATATAGATATATAGAAATATAGAGAAATATAGAATAAATATAGAAATATATATAAAATTATAAAATATAAAATAAATTAAATTAAATAAATAATAAATTAAATAAATAATAAATATATAATATAAATATATATAATAAATATATATAATATAAATAATATAAATATATATAATATAAATATAAATACATAATATAAGAATACATAATATATAATATAAGTAATATAAGATCCTAATATAGAATAAGATCCTAATATAGAAAGAATATTAAAAATATTAAAAAAAAAAGAAGAATATAAAAATATATCAAAATGTAAAATAAAGAGAAAAAATGATGAAGACAATAAAACCATTGTTACGTTTTCATATTAAAGTAAAGTATAGTACTTCATTTTTTTTTATTTATCTTAATGCCCATTGGTGTTCCAAAAGTTCCTTTTCGGAATCCTGGAGAGGAAGATGCAGTTTGGGTTGACGTATAGTGCGACTTGTCAGACATATTGGTCATATGGTATTTCCCCGTTATCTTCCCCGATCGAGTATTCTTTGTTTCGCCCAATCCAATAAATATATATTGGATATTGTATTGATTGAACCATCAATAATTTGGAGCGTGAAACACAATAATTCCTATTGGGGATCAATATTATCAATTCAAAGAATTGATGGTTTACTTGGACTTATAAAATAAAGTATCCAGGCTCCGTTCATATAATACCAAATTGGAAATAAAAATGGGAGTGTAAAATGTAGTAATAGAAATCATAAATATTAAAGAAAAGAAATAAATGAAAGAAATAATAATATAATAAAGAAAAATAAAATAGAAATTTCATTAAATTATTCATAAATTTGAGATTCATTAGTAATTAAATAGAATATGAATATAATATAACTTACTATAATAGAAAGATAATAGAATCTTAGAATATAATATATTATGTAGAATATATGATGATTATGATTACACAATTACCGCTTCTATAATATAGATAATATAGAAGAGAATCTTCTTCTATTTCTATTTACTATAGGGATAATATCAAACTACCTACCAATGAAGTAGTATGATTAATACATCAAATATTTTGGGGAAAGGTATGAAACAATTGAAAAAAAAAAAGAAGTGGTACTGGAATCATTTGACCTATATGCGCAAATGGAATTCGGGCAAATCTTCCCCCGGAGTAGAACAAGAACCTAAAAGAATTGAAAGGCCCATTCAGGAACAAGAAAATTACATCGTAATTTGAATTTCGATGAAACAATACATCAATGAGAAGTTAGTTCAATAAGTTCATAAAATTCTTTTTTATTTTCTACATTATAGAATAGAGGTAAGGAGAAGGGGGCAAAACTCATTAAAAAAAAAAGAAATAGGATTGGAATCGACACATTGATTTTTTTTTCACAATTATTTTGAACCGTATGCATCCAAAGGTGCACGTACGGTTCCTCAGGGATACAAATTTGTCCTAATCAACCGACTTCATCGAGAAAGATTACTTTTTTTAGGCCAAGAGGTTGATAGCGAGATCTCGAATCAAATTGTTGGTCTCATGGTATATCTCAGCATAGAAGATGATACTAGGGATCTTTATTTGTTTATAAATTCTCCAGGTGGATGGGTAATACCAGGAATAGCCATTTATGATACTATGCAATTTGTGTTACCAGATGTACATACAATATGTATGGGATTAGCCGCTTCAATGGGATCTTTCATTCTGGTCGGAGGAGAAATTACCAAACGTATAGCATTCCCTCACGCTTGGCGCCAATGAGTTTTTTTATTTGAGAAAAAAAAAAGAATACTATGCCTTCGCTTTATCGAATATGAATTAAATAAAGAATAAGTAATAATAGCATGGCACTTCGAGTTCGATATGAACAAACCATTATTGTTTTTTTTCTAACATGAGATTTTGTATCGAAATAGTAGTATGAAAGAAGGGTTATTCCCAATTTGATTTTCTGTGTCAAGCAAGAGTCAATTTCAGCGTCACAAACCATTATTCTTCCACAACAGAAGTCTCTTTATTATTTTTATGTTATATGTTATAAGAGGAAAGAATCAAAAAAAAGGAAAAAATCATTTTTTCCTTCTTAAATCTTATCAAAAAGAAACTTTGGGATTGCTAAACCACAGACGAGATAAATCTATAAAGCAACAGAACCATCATAGTATCTTTTTAACTACTACGAAAGGAAGGGTGGTAAATGGATCATTTAATGATTTGGATCATATAGGTTCTATTTCTTTTTTTCGATAAAAGAAATTCTATATCAAAAAAAGAAAATCCATTGCAGAGCCGTATGCAATGTACAAAAGATGCCTGTACGGTTGTTTAATTCTATTTTTTATTGTTATTTTGAATTTTGATTTTAATCCATCCAATCGTGCGATATATAGATAGAAGAACCATTCAGAATGTTATATCAATATCATCAGGGTTATGATTCACCAACCTGCTAGTTCTTTTTACGAGGCACAAGCAAGGGATTTTATCCTGGAAGCAGAAGAACTATTGAAGCTTCGCGAAACTCTCACAAAAGTTTATGTACAAAGAACGGGCAACCCTTTATGGGTTATATCCGAAGATATGGAAAGGGATGTTTTTATGTCAGCAACAGAAGCTCAAGCTCATGGCATCGTTGATCTTGTCGCGATCGAAAATGAAAATACTGGGAATTCCATATCTGGGAATTCCATATAAATATACGAATTACTTTTAAAAATTTACGTGTGAATAGAAATCATTCATAATCATCAATCATCAGGTTAAGATCGATCTAAGCCAACCCGCTCTATTCTATCTAGAATGAAATTCTATAGACACACCATGCCAACCATTAAACAACTTATTAGAAATGCAAGACAGCCAATAAGAAATGTCACGAAATCTCCCGCTCTTCGAGGATGTCCTCAGCGTCGAGGAACATGTACTAGGGTGTATGTGCGACTCGTTAAGTTCAGATCATGAGTTTGAAGAAATGCAAAAATTTTTCCGGTATCAACGACCACTACCAATGAATTAGGATAGATAGGGTGGAACACAGCCTTTTGATTTACTAGTATCAAGATCTATTATCTACCTAATTATGTTATAAATTTATGGTTTCTATTGGTGCAAATCCAATCACTCCGTTTGAGATGAGAAGGAATTCTCCATTGGTAACAAATAGTTATCCATTAAGCGGAGGAAAAAGGTTATGTTTCTTGAAAAAAAAACGGACTAACAAGGTCAGCTACCTAGCCAACTTTCAGAATTAAATACCGTCACTGTATGGATAGCTTTTTTGTGAAAAAAACTAGTACTTTAGAATTAGAATTGAAAAAAGAATTCTAATTTAAAATGGATGGGTAGAGCCAAAGAGTGTGAACTATACAAGTTCACAAGAAATTTTGATGAAATGAAAAAGAAGAGGCTCCGGTGTATAGAGAGGACCTCACCGTTTCAGAAGTTGCCATAGAAACGAGAAAACCCACTATTCTTTTTTCTTTAGTAGCATTCGAATTTCTTATTTCCAAGCGAGATACCTTGAAGAAAGAAAAAATCGTGGTCGGGAAGGTCATAGTCGCAAAAGCCATTGGAATTTATATTTTATATATCGGAAGAATCCGTTTTGTTATTAATCGACCGGAAGAAAAGGATGACTGAAAGAAGAGAAATCAATTAGTTATTCAATAAAGTTTCATTTGATTCAATGACCAGAGTTAAACGAGGATATACAGCTCGGAGACGTCGAAAAAAGATTCGTTTATTTGCATCAACTTTTATAGGGGCTCATTCAAGACTGACTCGAACGACTACTCAACAAAGAATGAGAGCTTTGATTTCCTCTCATCGAGATAGGAGCAGGAAAAAGAGAGATTTTCGTCGTTTGTGGATCACTCGGATAAATGCGATAACTCGTGAGGATAGGCTATTCTATAGTTATAGCCTCTTCATCCACAATCTGTACAAAAGACAATTGCTTCTGAATCGTAAAATACTTGCGCAAATAGCCCTATCAAATAAGAATTGTTTTGATATTATTTCAAAGAAAATTATCAATTAAAAAGAAAAGAATACAAATCAAATAAAGGAATAAAAGAATCTTAATAAAATCTATTATACAGGAAACAAGAATGATTGAAACAGGATTTCCCGGAGAATGGACTCCGGGAAGATAGAAGAAAAAGAAATTAATATTTGAGTAGTAGGAAGAAACGAACATCTTTCAAGAAAAAAAAAGATTTCTTCCCCATTTTTCCTTTTTTAGAATACAAGAATCAAATCTGGATCCTAGTTTTTTTCGAGCAAAACATTAATGTGAGCTTGAGTTCCGATTGGAGTTTTGAAGAGTATATCTATTTATTTTTGGTTCTAGGACCAGTAGTTCTAGGAATCGACTCCACTCTCTCCAATTGTTTCTCATTATTACGAAAAGGTAACAAAGATAAAATACGAGCTTGTTTTATAGCAATAGTAATTAATCGTTGTTGTTTCAAAGTCAACCTATTCGTCCGTCTAGATAAGATTTTTCCTTGTTCACTAAGAAATCGACTAATTAAACTCATGTTTCTATAATCGATTCGATCCCCCGATCCTATTGGGGGTAAACGCCTACGAAAAGATCGCTTGGATTTACGAAAAGATTGTTTGGATTTATCCATGGTTTGCTTATTCCTTGTTTGTTTATTCCTTCGATATAAAATAATCTATAAAATAGAATCCTCTTTTTTTCTTATTCATTTAAGATTCGACCAAAATAGGATTTGGTTTGTATTATATATGTTAAGATGTAAAGTTCTTACTCTTCCCACTACTTGAAAAATCAAACACGAATTCTTTTCTATCTATTTCTTTATTTCCCCATGAATCGTATACTTTTGACAATAGCGACAAAATTTTCTAAATTCTAGTCGATTGGGTGTATTGTGTCGATTCTTTTGAGTAATATATCTAGAAATGCCCAGCAATTCTTTATTGACACCCTTTCGAACACAACAGGTACATTCCAAAATCACTATAATTCTAATATCTTTACCCTTGGCCATGAACCTCCTTTTCATTTTGGATCGACTTCGTTCGCTATGGAATTTCTAACTATTTCATTTTTTGAATTATTAGAATTCGAATGACTTCGAAGTACTATAATCTAAAATATAATTACTAGAATACTCTAAATATAAAGAAAAAGAGTCATATTCATTAATAGAAGAATATTAAGATAGAAGAATAGAAGAATATTAAGAATATCGTAATAATTAATTAATACAATTTTTTTCTAACTATGAATCATTTATATACTAATCTCAGTATTTTCTTCTTTCTATGTTAGAATTTCGTGGAACCGTCCCTAGACTAGATCCACATTTCCATTTTTTTTTTCCCAAAGAATTTCACTGTATTTTGACTGAGATTCAATACACTCTTTCTTTTTTTTTTAGGATAGATTAGTATTTAGTATATTTAGTATATAAAAGAAAAAGAATTTAGAGCTATGTTACGTAGAATTGTATCTCAAATCTTCTTCATTTTTTATCAATACAAGAATTTCATCAGGATGAAAAAAAGGGGAATGACAAGGCATCTGGAAATAAACGATTAATTTCTATCAATAGACCTGCTAAAGACCCAAACCATAAAGTGGTTAACACAGGTGCCGTTGAGAGATATGTTTTTATATCTCGCATTGAAAATCCTCCTTCTTCTTTTATTTTTATTTTCTATTTTTTTTCTTATTTATTTTCTTTGTATTGTATATTTTAAGAATTATATATTGTAATACCTATATAGTCCTAGTTCGCTATTCTAATAAATAGATCATAGATAATCCGATATTTTAATTTTAATTTTAGTTCAAGATCATTTGTTTTTGCTTCAAATGAAATTAGAATTAGGAATTACTAACTAAAATGCATATGTACAATGACTCAGCAGATTCAATTTTGCCGCCCCCTAAAAAAATGACAAGAACATTCTCTACCTATCTATATCTATAGAATTAGGTAGAGCAAAAAATAAGGATGTGGAAAAAAAGATATGGATTTTATACAATGACACACTGTATAACAATTTTTCAAAGGGATGTAGCGCAGCTTGGTAGCGCGTTTGTTTTGGGTACAAAATGT